ATTGAACTGAAAATCTTTTCTGGAGATATCCATTTTCCTGGAGAGACAGATAAGATATCCCGACACAGTGGCATCTTGATACCCCCAGGAACAGGAAAAACAAATTCTAAGGAATCCAAAAAATGGAAAAATTGGATCTATGTCCAACGGATCACACCTACTAAGAAAAAGTATTTTGTTTTAGTTCGACCCGTAGTGACATATGAAGTATTGGACGGTATAAATTTAGCAACACTCTTCCCCCCGGATCTGTTACAAGAAAGGGATAATATGCAACTTCGAGTTGTCAATTATATTGTTTACAGAAATGGCAAACCAATTCGGGGAATTTCTGATACAAGTATTCAATTAGTTCGGACTTGTTTAATTTTGAATTGGGACCAAGACAAAAAAAGTTCTTCTATCGAAGAGGCTCATACTTCCTTTGTTGAAGTAAGTACAAATGGTCTGATTCGAGATTTCCTAAGAATTGACTTAGTGAAATTCCCTATTTCGTATCTCAGAAAAAGGAATGATCCCTCAGGCTCAGGATTGATCTCAGATTCAGATAATGTGTCAGATCACACCAATAGCAATCCCTTTTATTCCAAGACAAAAATTCAACAATTACTTAGCCAAAATCAAGGAACTATTCGCACGTTGTTAAATAAAAATAAGGAATGTCCATCTTTGATAATTTTGTCATCATCTAATTGTTTCCGAATGGGTCCATTCAACGCTGGAAAATATCACAATGTGATAAAAGAATCAATTAAAAAAGATCCTATAATTAAAATTAGGAATTCGATTGGCCCTTTAGGAACAGTCCTTCAATTTGTGAATTTTTATTCATTTTACTATTTAATAACTCATAATCCTATTTTGGTAACTAAATATTTGCAACTTGAAAATTTAAAACAGACTTTTCAAGTAATTAACTATTATTTAATGGATGAAAATGGGAGAATTTTGAATCCCGATTCATGCAGTAACATCGTTTTGAATTCATTCAATTTGAATTGGTATTTTCTCCATCATAATTATTATCATAATTATTTTGAAGAAAGATCCACAATAATTAGTCTTGGACAGTTTATTTGTGAAAATGTATGTATATCCAAAAACGGACCCCATCTCAAATCGGGTCAAGTTTTGATTGTTCAAGTTGACTCTGTAGTAATAAGATACGCCAAGCCTTATTTGGCCACTCCAGGAGCAACTGTTCATGGTCATTATGGAGAAATCCTTTACGAAGGAGATACATTAGTTACATTTATATATGAAAAATCGAGATCCGGTGATATAACGCAGGGTCTTCCAAAAGTGGAACAAGTGTTAGAAGTGCGTTCAATTGATTCAATATCGATGAACCTAGAAAAAAGAATTGAGGGTTGGAACGAGCATATAAAAAAAATTCTTGGAATTCCTTGGGGATTCTTGATTGGGGCTGAACTAACTATAGTGCAAAGTCGTATATCTTTGGTTAATAAGATCCAAAAGGTTTATCGATCCCAGGGGGTGCAAATCCATAATAGGCACATAGAAATTATTGTACGCCAAATAACATCAAAGGTGTTGGTTTCAGAGGATGGAATGTCTAATGTTTTTTTACCTGGAGAACTAATTGGATTGTTGCGAGCGGCGCGAACGGGGCGCGCTTTGGAAGAATCGATCTGTTACCGCGCCATCCTATTGGGAATAACAAGGGCATCTTTGAATACTCAAAGTTTCATATCTGAAGCGAGTTTTCAAGAAACTGCTCGAGTTTTAGCCAAAGCTGCTCTCCGGGGCCGTATCGATTGGTTGAAAGGCCTAAAAGAGAACGTTGTTATAGGAGGGATGATACCCGTTGGTACCGGATTCAAAGGATTAGTGCATCGTTCAAGGCAACATAAGAACATTCCTTTGAAAACCAAAAAGAAGCATTTTTTCGAGGGGGAAATCGGAGATATTTTGTTCCACCACAGAGAATTATTTGATTCTTCCATTTCAAAGAAGTTTCATGATACATCAGAACAATCATTTCGAGGATTTAATGATTCCTAAAAGTGGATTCATACTTTTTTTTTTAATTAAAATTCAAAAAACTCTTTATTTATGGTCATTTTTTTGGGTAATCGAAAAAAAGATAATAACGAATAGAGGGTAGGGGTTTGGATTGTGTATCGACATCCACATGGCCAATCTCCGGTAGAAGAAAAGGTTCCATCGGAACAATTATTTAGTTCAGGGCAACCTCGTCGCTTTTTTTTTTTTTCAAAAAAAAAAGCGGAAGTGGGGGGGAGAAATGACAAGAAGGTATTGGAATATCAATTTGGAAGAGATGATGGAAGCGGGAGTTCATTTTGGTCATGGTACTAGGAAATGGAATCCTAGGATGGCACCTTATATTTCTGCCAAGCGTAAAGGTATTCATATTACAAATCTTACTAAAACTGCTCGTTTTTTATCAGAAGCTTGTGATTTAGTTTTTGATGCAGCAAGTAGGCGAAAACAGTTTTTAATTGTTGGTACCAAGAAT